CCTTTTAAAATCCGAAGAAGTGCCCATAGAACTCCTGTCAATGGATCAATCCATTTTTTATAGGAATGCTAGAAAAAGTATTACGGCTCCTTAATAGATGCCGCTAATGCTTTTTCCTTCGTTGATTCTTTCGATAGATCACGAGACTCAGATTGCAAATAATAATAAATCCATAAATTAGAACTAGAAAGTAAGACAAGAGAGTTTTTTAATATTGATCGAAAAAAGATGTCTCAAAAAAGAGAATTGGTTATATGTAAATTCCATATATTATCTTGATATTTATCAAGATAATAAATCTTGATAATAAATAATATTGTAGATTGATCGACACGAAGTCCCTGTACTTTATTATAAAGTACAACTTTATACACTACACTAACAATAATAGATATGGTAAGAAAGAAATATATATTTCTTTCTTACTATACTATAGTATCGGATCTGATAGAATACTGTCGATTCTAGTCCGCTCATTTCATTTAAGACGCCAAATTGTCCCTTTTTTATTCAAGAACTCAGAAGTCAAGTTTCATTCAAATTTCATTCAAATTAATCAATCCTTTTTATTTTGATTTTGACTTTCTGTTTTTACATAAATGATAAGCAGAAAAGCAGTAGGAACTAGAATGAACAGTGCAGTAGCAATAAATGCAAGAATATTTACTTCCATAATCTCATCTTTTTTTTTACTTCACAATAACTCGGGATTTAATCCCATAGAGATGATAAATCTTTCGCCTGTAAATTCAATGAATGAATTATCTCTCAATGATCTTGAATCGGATCAATATCATGAATAACAATATCTGAGCTATCAAATAAATTCGTCGTCGCGAATTGAATAGTATAACATAGGAAGATCTTTTATCCATACTGAATCCAAAATAGGATTCCCGATCCAATCAAAAATTACTTTTGAATAAAAAATTTTCTTTTAAACTTCACATTATAAATTGAGGTTACACAAACAAAACCGGAGTCCGAAGGGGGTACTTTTTAAGTTGGAAAGTATTCTATCAGGGGAATTCTGTTAAATTCATTTTATATTGTACAAAAAAGGAATTACATTTTTGTATGTGCGCTTGAGAAACATAGAGTCCTCTATTCCATCGAAAAAGCGGATTCATTAGCTCTTGGAATACTGACTATCGTGCTCCCAACAATTATACCAATCTACATATGTCTTTCTACTACCAACCAGTATTATTTGAATTAACGAAAATTCCCCTATTTTTTTTGTTTGATGAGAATGGAGAAACGAAAAGGGAAAGATGATTGATGTACTTATTGAATCTGTCGGGACTGACGGGGCTCGAACCCGCAACTTCCGCCTTGACAGGGCGGTGCTCTGACCAATTGAACTACAATCCCAGGGAAATAAGAAGAAGGGATCTAGCAGAAATTTTGATTCTTTTTTATTCTTATTCCTCCGTATCGGGTATTTATGAAGGACAGGGGGGTTATACCCTCTCAGGGTATATTGGAGAATTGTTGGGCCGAGCTGGATTTGAACCAGCGTAGACATATTGCCAACGAATTTACAGTCCGTCCCCATTAACCGCTCGGGCATCGACCCAGACAGCCCATTCGGGGTTTATTTATAATACATGATATAAAAAACTTCCCTTTGTAGTACCCTACCCCCAGGGGAAGTCGAATCCCCGTTGCCTCCTTGAAAGAGAGATGTCCTAAACCACTAGACGATGGGGGCATATTTGCCCAACGTCGTCCGTCGTTGCTCATTGTAAGAATAGGTTCTTAAAATTGTCAATAAAGTCGACCGATATGATTATATCCAAGGAATCTTTCCGTTTTTCATCATTTAAAATGAAAATTTCATACAAATTTTTGATTAATAATTCATATTTATTTTATAGCTATAATAATATTATAGCTATAATAATAAATAATAATAAGGGCTATGAATTAATAAAAAAAAATATATAAAGTATATAAATAATACGGAAGGTAGGATTCTTTCGGGGAGTGGTTGGTGCGTCATAAAATAAAAAGAAAAGGGGGCTCCCACTACGGAAATTAAGAAAAAAAAAAATAATAGAAGAGGGATCAAGAAGTTCTCGAAAAATTTTTTTATTCCTATAAGAAGTTAGTTCAGGGACAAGTATAATCTATTCATCACATTATTCGATGAAATTTCTTGAATATATATCTATGTCGAATTGATAGGTGTACATGTATCAATCAAACGAATTTCTTTTTGATGAATACCATTTCATTCAATAAAAGAAAAGCAATTAGGATCGGTTTTTAAATAATTCATTGCTAGACTTGCTAGATAAATAAAAATTTTTAATATATTAATATTCAAGAATAAGCCACTAGCCACTATGAAGGTACTGCATGGACTTATGTATATATACTTAAGTATATAATATATGTAAATGGATCCGTTTTATCCATAGAGTGACTAATTCAGGAATTGAATCAAAAGGGCCCTTTTAACTCAGCGGTAGAGTAACGCCATGGTAAGGCGTAA